CACCTACGTAGATAGGATATTTTAAGAAGTGAACGTCTTTCTTAGTAGCGGGGTCCGGGGAAAGAATAGGAAAGGTCATTTCACTATATTTCTGACCAGGAACAGGGCCTATGACAAGAATATTTTTTTGATTGGGGCGATAGCTCTGAAAAGACAGATTACCCATCTTTTCTTTTATCTCGGGGGAAATACGATCGGGAGGGGCTAATTCAAAACCCTCTGGTAAAATAAGAACAGCCCCTACATTCAAAGCCCCTTTTTTACCATTAGCAAGAACTTGTTTCAGTTGCGTATCATAAGGAATTCGAACAACTGCTTCAAATACAGTATCGGGAAGTATCGCTTGCGGAACCTCAATATCCACCGGTTTATTAGCTAAATGGCAATTGGCGCATACAATACGTCCAGTCGCTTCTCGTGGATTTTCATAACCCTGCTGTGCAAAAATGGGATATGCATTTGAAATGGGTGTACGAGTTATTATATATATCATGAGCGATACGGAAATAGATCGAGTAATCTGTTCCTTTATCCAAGAAAAATTATTTCTAGTTTGCATGGTCCAATCATTGATCCCGAAAATTTCTACAATAAATTGGGGTAGGTCACTAATGGAGTTTCCTATCCACGATTCTGTTATTTACTGGAATAATTTGACTCGATTAATATATAGGAATATAGGATGAATCTCCGGGATGGGTAGAAATAGAAAGCAATTTTCAATGTTTTGCTTATGTACAACTGCAAAGTAAGAAACATTATAATTGGATTAAGTAGACTATTTTTTAGTCATTCATTGAATGATAAATCACTACAAGTGACGGAGATACGCGATTTAAATAACGGAAAATCCAATATTTGAAAATTGTATCTAGAATGACTGGAAAAGTTGAAACAAGGCCAGATATAATTTGATCATTATGAACAAATCCAAAATCCTTGTAGACAAAGCCAATCATCAATTCCCAACCATGGGGCGAATGAAATCCAATACATAAATCGGTTAATAAAAGAAGAGAAAAAGCTTTTATTGTGTCACTTAAGTTATATAGGAATTCCTGAGCCCAAGAGTTAAGAATAACAAGTTCTTTATTACCCAAAATAGAATAACCACTTAGAATAATGAAACATATTATATTTGTCGAGAAGTGCAAAATCGTATGAATACGACCCTCATTGTGTATCTTGATTAATTGGATTGTTTCTTTGTGAATTCCTATACGAAGGTTTTGTAGATGTGTCTCCGAGTATTCCTTGATCATTTCTTCTAAGAAGAGGAGTTCCTTTAATTCTATGAATTTTTCTAAAATACTCTTTTCTTCAATATCATTCAAAAAAGTTTCGGATTGACTAGGATTCCACCAATAAGTAACCCACGATTCCAGACTTTTTTGAAATAAGAGAGAAATCCACCAGGGCAAAAATACTATAGATGCAAGATATAAAAGAGGAGTGAATGCTTTCTTTTTTGCCATTTTTTCATCTGTGAATTGTTAATGAACCCATCTCATTCGTCGACTCTATGTAATCTAATATTTCTCTCACGCATCAGTTCTATTACAAGTTATCGAACCTATGAATCTATTCACTATTTTTGATTTGTGATTTCTTAGGCCTTGAATCTAGAAAAAAAGACAGAAATAGACGAAAAATTCGAATGAATAAATAATAAAGAATAAAAAAGTATTGTTTCCCTATAGTAAAATTCGAAAGTAAAATTCGAAGCACATATCTCCTTTGGATGAATGCCCCGAAAATTCAATCTAAAATTCAATATTCAATTTCAATAATGAATATAAATATTTTTAATATTTTGATACGAAAGAACTCCTTTTCTATCATTAGATAAAAATAGCTAAGATTTCTAAAAAATTTAACTGACTATGAGTAGTCAGGGATAGAAGAATTGAGGGAATTTTCTGAAGAATCTTGTGAAATGAAAAAAGGGTGGCAAAAAACGACAGAAAGAAATTGGCTAGTTATCATTATAAGAGATCCAATTTTTTGGTCATTAAGGAGCACAAAAAGAAGCGTCGAAAAAATGACAAGATATTATCTATCTGAATATAAAGTCTCAATTCCAACAAGTAAAAAGCAAGTCAAAAGGGGGGATATTTCCTTATTTCGAAATGGTTTATTATGAGATATTTCGATTTTTTATTCATTTTTTATTTAATTGAGTTGTGTATATATCGATACATATAAAAGATACCCCAAAGAGTTTTTTTTATACTTGTTCCATATAGTCTGCTTTAACTCGAATGAATGTTCTGAAGAAACATCAATTAAGTTATGTTCTAGAAAAAGAGGATTCTTGCATTTTTGCCCTCCTGCTGAGAAAGCATTCATTTCTCGGTAAAATAACTTCAAATTAAAATACTTCAATTGGTACACGCAAGAAATAGGCCAATTCCGCAGCTTTTTGTTCCATTTCCCGTGGAGTAAAATTCTCATCAGTACGAGTCAATGGAATGGCTCCCTGGCCTCTTATATCCATATAAAGGACACGCCGAGCATAAATACCCTCTTTAACTTCTATTCTGACGGATTGAATATCTTTTATAAGAAATCGGAGGAAGACCCGACGATTTTTTCCAGGAAATCCCCAACGAAAGATACACACTATTCCGTCTTTTATATCAAATCGATCATAACCACTACCTACATTCCACGAAATTGTGCACCACAAATAGGAGCTAATAAAAAGACCCGCGATCCCATAGAAAGACATCACAATTCCTTGTGGAAAAAAAACGATTTGCTGAGACGGAAAGAAAGATATCAAATTTCTACCAAGATAACTCGAGGTTCCAACCAACAAGAATCCTAATGAACCTAAAAAAAGGATAATAGCCCAGCATAAATTACTTATTTTTCGAGCCCCCTTTATAGGTTCTATCCATATATGTTCTGATCGACAACTCATACTTGATCCCGTTGCTTTTTTGGAATTGAGAGAATACCCCAAATGAATTTGACTTTAGTCTGTTTGTTTCCGAAGTAACTCGCATCAACTAGCACTAGTTTGAACTAGTTTGATGTGAACCTTTAGGAGTAATTCATTAAATTGGTTAGATCTAAACTAATAACATACCCTTCGTATCACTCACTAAAGATAGCCACATACATATAGATAGACCGGCTTTACAGCTCAGCCATCCGCCGATTCGGGTTTATTTGAAAATAGCTAAAATATAGCATTTTCTGGAGACATAAGAATTTTTCGGCGGAAGCCGCTTATACCATATTTTGCTAAAGGATATCTGTGTTATGATACAAACGTAAAAAAAATAGATGAGATTTTGTGCCATCGGCTCTAAACAATCTTGTTTTTTTGAACATGAAGAAATAAAGAAGCCATTGCGATTGCCGGAAATACTAGGCCTACTAAAGGGACCAAAATAGAGGGAAAGTTAAGAGTTGTCATAGAATGGGTACCTCGATTGACTATTTGTACCTGTTATTATTATTTAGATTTTATATTTATTATTTATAATATCAATTTAGAATATAAAGATATCTTATTATATATCTTATTATATATAAGGATATCTTACTTATTATAATTTGAGAATTATTATTATTATATAGATATAAGTATCTATCTAAGTGAGTATATAATGTAGTTTTTTATCTTTCTACATGAAGGATTTGAAAGGAGATGGATGAGATATTTTTTTCTTCATTTTTTGCTCTTGTCTTCGAATTTCATTTATTAAGCAAAAAGCTTATTAAAAATGAATTAGATTCTACTTAGTTAGATTCTATTTATATTGAATTATATTGAAGGGTTTGTTAGAATCCCATCCAGTAGGGATTCTTAGTCAAAATAGGATTATCGTAAGATATAGAAAGATAAAAAATTCTATATTTAATAGATTTGAATTATATATGACGAGAAGAAGATCTTTTTTTTTTTTTTTTTTTTTTTTTTTACTTTACGAAAATAAGAATTTCATCTTTTATCTTGTTGATAAATAATAATGAATATAGAAAAGGGGACGGATTTTCAATTTGATGTGACTTTTGATTCTTTATACAATTAGATCTTATGTCAACAAAGAAAACCCCATTCGTCTAATTTTTACTTGGATTCCGATAAACTAATTAGATAAACTAATTACTTGTTTGCTCAAAATAATTGAACTGAATGTTTTAATTTTGATTCAAAGGAAAGAAAGTGTGGAGTTGAAATAACTCACTCAGAACGCTTTTTAAAGGATTACGTGGTACGATTAAATCGAATAAGCCCTTCTGGAATAAATACTCAGCCGCTTGTGAACCGTCGGGTACTGTTTTATTCAATGTTTGTTCAATTACTCTTTTACCCGCAAAGGCAATGTAGGCATTGGGTTCAGCAATAATGATATCCCCCAACATACCAAAACTAGCTGTCACCCCACCGGTAGTAGGAGATGTAAGGATTGGTACATAGAATAACTTTTTATTGGATTGATAATCATATAAAGCAGAAGAGATTTTAGCCATTTGCATCAAGCTCAAACTTCCTTCTTGCATGCGTGCCCCTCCAGAAGCACACACTATAATAAGAGGTAGAAATTCTTTAGTAGCGTATTCAATCAAGCGGGTAATTTTCTCCCCAACTACGGATCCCATACTACCCCCCATAAACTGAAAATCCATAACCGCAATTGCTACGTTAATACCGTCTAGTTGCCCTATGCCTGTTTGAACAGCCTCGGTTAATCCTGTCTTTCTTTGATAAGAGTCGATCCGATTTTGATAAGGCTCCTCCTCCGAATGAAATTCAATGGGATCCAGAGAGACCATGTCTTCATCCATAGGCTCCCAAGTACCCGGATCGATCGAAAGTTCGATTCTATCTGAACTACTCATTTTCAAATGATATCCACATTGTTCACAAAGATTCATTTTTGATTTAAAAAATTTCTTATAATTTAATCCATAACAATTTTCGCATTGAACCCACAAATGCTTGTATTTTTGAGTTACATCCAGATCAGTAGAACTTTCTAGAT